CGAAAAGAAAGCGAGGGACTTCACGCTAAGCATATCCAGATGATGAATGTTTGGAATCCATACTATGCAAGGACCCATTGCTCTTACGAATTCGAATTGAAAGTCGATACAAGCTAGTTCGATGTCCAGACTGAGCAGATACCTAAGTGCAAGATTCTTCTCCAAAGTTAGCTCCTCCAGCTCCAGGTCGAATTCCAAGGAAGAATCGAGATCATCACCAACATTATCAATATCCACATTAAGATCCGCATTCTTAAGCGCATCAATATAGTACTTAGGAACGCTATCACTATCCACATCAACAGAAGCAAATTTCGCATTATCCAACACATCCGTAACTTCATCAGGCTCGAGCTCATTAAAAATGAGTCTAGAACACGCTTCTTTGTCCAGCAATACCTTAATGAAAGGAAGATAGGAGGTTTTCGCTAGGGATCGGACCAAATGGTCTCGTCCAGTTTTTTGAGAACCTATCACTAAAATACCCCTAGGGGGGGATATGCCTAGGCCGAGCGAAAAGGGTATTGAGTTGTCGTCATCAACCAAAGAAAGGGGTATTGATTTGTCATCAAACATTCGAATCCCACCCCATGGGAATCGTGAATAAGCGATTGTTTGATAATGAGCAAGGAATATCCGTCTTTCTGCTAAACAGGATGTATTGACCTCATAATTCAGTAGATCTTTTTTATGAATGTCAACTAAGTATCGTAAGTAAATTGCTCCCGGTTGTTCAAACATTGGATAACCAGAGTAATTCCTTAATAAAGGATCACTATGAGTCAGACTCCATAGAATTTGATTAATCCCTTTTTTTGTCCTTAAGGTGGAGAACTGAACCAAGCGATCTCTCTGGCAATCAAAAATCCAAGCATCGTTCTCGATCCAGTATTCTATTTCAGTACCAGTCTCAAAATATTTCTCTTCTCTTATCCACGAATACATCTCTTTACTTGTATGACTTAGATAGCTCCTATTTATCAAATACGTGATTCCAGCGATGGGTTCCATGAAACTTAGTAAATCGAAGATGAGATTGATGGGATTGAGAAATAGGTTCTTTATTATTACTTTGACCCCACGAGCGGGACCACCACCAAATACAAATACTAGCCTTTCGGTGACATAAAGCTGTATATCTTCTAGTATAGAGTCCAATTCTGCCCGAGCAAGTTGAGAGCGCCTCTTTAACCAGAACAAGAAAGAATCCGTTTCAGTTTCAGAAAGTCTAGGATACTCAGCCTGAAATTTTCTCACCTCATTGTAATTGTAGGATGGAATCATGACAGATTTTAACCCTTTGAGCTCTGTCTGTAACTCACTAGAGATTCGGGAAATACGTACAAGATGTGTATGAACGAGATATCCAACAAGAAGAAGAAGTAAAAGGATTGAATAGAATAATGGCGAGCTCAGATTTGTCGATATCAAGGGTGACTCATTATTTCGATGAGTTCTTGCTTTGTACACTTTGTACAGAAGGGAAACCTTACGCGGAATCCCACTTATTCTCTTTGTCGCCTTCTCCGTCCACTTCCAAAATTTTCTCTCACGAATTTGCCGCTCATGAAATATCCATTTTCTATTAAGAATTAGCCATTTTCTCCTAAGAATTCGCCATGATCTATCTGGTATGTGCATAATCTCATGAAAAATGGATAGAAATTGGTGATTGCTACTTCTAAATTTGTGATCGCTACTTTGTAGGTCTGAAAGGGTATCTAAAAATAGAAAATTTAGATATTTGTACCCTGTCGAAGTAAGGAACCATGGCATATATGTTTGGAATAGATTCCATTTTGATTTTGAGAAATTTGAAAAAGCACTATCTCGTTGAAAGATTTTATCCATCTGCCCTTCCTCAACGCTTTCTTCCTCAACGCTTTCTTCCTCAGATAGACCCATATCTGAACGAGAAGTTCTTTCTTCCTCAACGCTTTCTTCCTCAACGCTTTCTTCCTCAGATAGACCCATATCTGAACGAGAAGTTCTTTCTTCCTCAACGCTTTCTTCCTCAACGCTTTCTTCCTCAACGCTTTCTTCCTCAACGCTTTGAGATAGTGGAAGACTCCGTTTTTTCCTCTTTTCGCTCCCTTTCCTCTTTTCAGATAGACCCATATCTGAACGAGAAGTTCTTTCTTCCTCAACGCTTTCTTCCTCAGATAGACCCATATCTGAACGAGAAGTTCTTTCTTCCTCAACGCTTTCTTCCTCAGATAGACCCATATCTGAACGAGAAGTTCTTTCTTCCTCAACGCTTTCTTCCTCAACGCTTTCTTCCTCAACGCTTTCTTCCTCAACGCTTTCTTCCTCAGATAGACTCATATCTGAAATATCTGAAAGAGGTTGACAATAAGTTCTTTCCAAATTGACTCTTTCTTCCTCTGTTAGAGGTGTTCCAGAAATGTCTGTGATCGAGTCAACAGTTCTACGAACGAATAGATCGGATCGAATTGGAAAATGGAAAGATTTGTACAAGTTATCTCTTTCGTCACCTCTTTGTGGAAAATCGTTAGGTATGAATATAGTAGACTCGATTGGTGAAATAGTATCTCTCTCCAAAAAAGCATGTTTTTTTTTATCGACGCACAAAGAAAATCTTTTGTTCATTGGCAACAAAATCTTGAGGAATTGTCTATATGTAAAATCATAATTATTGATACGGGCCTTTTCCATATAAAAGGGGAATCCTTTGTTACAATAGAAGAAGAAGTGATGTGGATTATTCAAGAATGGAAGTTGATTTGCTTTAAAAAAAGAAGATATCAATGAACTTCTATGAAAATCTTTTACAGGATTCAGCCAACTGTCTTGATCGCGGAATATCATTGAGAAATAGGAATCCGTGTTATCAAAGGATCTCCTGCGATTCTTTCTAGTATGGAATGAGTCAATCATCCACTTCCACTTTGGTATCTTATTGAACAAAAAGGGTGATATTGTTCTTCCATTGATCAATAATTTTGATTTTTTGGAAGTCTCATGATCCTCCGCTTTCCATTTTTTCAAATGAACGATTTGAAGACCTAGTGATTTTAACAACGGATTGCAGAGTTGATCATTCGGACCTTTCAATTCAGAAATGTGGATCTCGTACCTATGAATAGGCATATTCCCTAAACTCACAAAGAAAAGAGGAAGTGAGTTAGACAAAAAGAGAATCCACTTTGACAAAAAGCGAAGTGGCTTAGAATCGTTTTTTTTGTTGAGAAAAAAAGAGATCAAAAAAGAAGAAAACCAATCTTCAAGTACGAAAAAACGGCTTTTCTGCTCAGAAACGAAATGTTCAAAATCAAAACGTTCCAAATTTCTCCCATTGAAGCATTTGTATCTATATGCATCAGGATCCCGATTCATGGATCTCTCGATCAAAATAGGAGAATCGAACCCTTTCTGCTGACTCTTTTTCAAATTCGAGAAATCTTGGTTGATCGTGGATTTCATTCTAATTCTAGTTCTATGATTCAGAGTAGCCTTCCCTATTCGATCCCATTGAAAAATGAAATATTCGAATGGATTCTCCCCTCGAGAGAGATAGCGATCGCATTTTTCCAGGTATTGATTGCGCTTGTATTGAGACTTTAATCCCATGAAATAGCGATCGGGTCGACTCAGTAATAGCTTCCAATTATGCATAGGAAGCCGAACGAGATAAGAAATAGATCGAATCTCATTTCGGATACATCTGCCTGCCTCTATTATCTTGTTGCTAGCAAATACCACTATTTTCTCTTTTGGAGCTTTCAAAAAATTCCCGCAGGAATCAATAGAAAAGCCAAATCCCTTATGATACACCGGATCCGGCTCGATTATTGATAGAGTGAATAGATCTGCCATTTCTTGAAATCTCTCTTCGGATTCAAAATTGTGGTGTAACGTGTATCCCCCCCTGTTCTGGTCATGGAATAGATGAAAGAAATCAAAAAATGGATTGTTGTTCAAGAATGAAATCTTCTTGGAACTGTCCATATTCGGTTCATCCTTCGGAACCCTATCACATCCCGGATCTGATGAAATAGGATGAATTGAGACGGTCTTTTGTAAATACGCAATTATCTTGAATATATTAACCATTTCTTGATTTTCCGATCGCCTGGAGGAGACAAAAGAAAGATCTTCTTGTTTCTTCAACAATTTCTGATCTCTAGTGCACCCCTCAGTAGGACTTGAACCCAGATGAAGTTCTGACCTTATGTCCGAGAACTTAGATTGACACCTTTTAGTTACCAAAGTACTCTCTTTCGGATCCAGGAAACCACTCTCCGAGATCTTTTTTCCTTTTGGAAGATAGAGGAGCGAAACAATCAGCCTATGGATATTGGAAGTGATATTGGAAGACCCAAAGGATTCTTCCAATGTATCATTTCTGGACCCAATCGAGTTGATAGGTATAGGAAGAAACCCTCTCAACAAAGACAGATTTTTTCTTTCAACCATATTTCGATGTTGAATATCATACAAAAGCCTACCTACTACAAAGAATACTACACACTTGATCGTGAGAGTGAAATATCGCTTACTAGTGGAACCCTCCGAATTGCGTGAAAGTAGGATACTCCAAATTCGGGGATCAAAGAGTTTTAGAAAGCGTTCTTGGTGGAAAAAAAGCTTAACCAAAGATCCCACCGAATTGAAGTGGGTCCATGAATCTAAGAAATACTCAGAATTCTTGACCCCTCTCAATCTATTTCTCAACTCAAAAAACCACAAATCTTTTAACATCAAGAAAAACCAGACTCGTTTTTTTTTTTTACTCATTTAGGAAATTGCGAATATAAATATAAGAAAGAAAGAAAGGAAGAAAATAGATTTCCAGATTGACTTGCATTTACTTACTTTGATGGAGAATGATTTCGAATTTGAGTCTAGACTCTTATGAGAGATGAGAGATGAGAAAAGCATATTCCATATGAGATCTGAGATATGAGAACAACGGCCAGCTCAATCTATATTATGATATTTATTATCATATTTCACATGAATTTGTCAACTAGGTAGAAAATCAAAATTGGATTTATGGATTTCTCTTACAGATTTAATTTCAATTGAAATTAGGTTATTCACCATGTACGAGGATCCCCGCTAAGCATCCATGGCTGAATGGTTAAAGCACCCAACTCATAATTGGCGAATTTGTAGGTTCAATTCCTACTGGATGCACACCAATAGGACCAGTAGAAGTCTATTGAAATTGGCTCTGTCTCAATGGAATCTCATCCCCCATACATAACGAACTAGAACTCATAGGGAAGAAAATGGGACATACAATGCATTGCAGACGTATGATCATTACCCTTCAACCGGTTATTCTATTCCACCTCTTAGAAAGAAGAAAGAAAATCACTTCAAAGCATGAGCATGGCAATAAATTTCTACAAAACTTATACCCCGAACACACGCAATGGGGCCGTAGACAATAAAGTTAAATCCAATCCACAAAAGAATTTGATCTATGGACAAGGTCGTTGTGGTAAAGGTCGTAATGCCAGAGGAATCATTACCGCAAGGCATAGAGGGGGAGGTCATAAGCGTGTATACCGTAAAATCCATTTTGGACAGAATGAAAAAGACATATATGGGAGAATCGTAACCATAGAATACGACCCTAATCGAAATGCATCCATTTGTCTCATACACTATGGGGATGGTGAGAAGAGATATATTTTACATCCCAGAGGGGCTATAATTGGAGATACCATTGTTTCTGGTACAGAAGTTCCTATAAAAATGGGAAATGCCCTACCTTTGAGTGCGGGTTGAACTATGGATTTACGTAATTGGAAGTAACCAATTAGGTTTACGACAAAACCTAGAAATCGATCACGGATCCAATTTGAGTACCTCTAGAGGATAGACCTCAACAGAAAACTGAAGAGTAACGGCAGCAAGTGATTGAGTTCAGTAGTTCCTCATATCAAATTATTGACTCTAGAGATATAGTAATATGGAGAAGACAAAATTGTTTCAAGCACCGACAGAACCGGAAGCGCCCCTTCTTTCAAAGAGAGGAGCACGGATTATTCACATTTCATTTGATGGTCAGAGGCGAATTGAAAGCTAAGCAGTGGTAATTCTAAAGATTCCCCGGGGAAAAATAGAGATGTCTCCTACGTTACCCGGAAGTATCGACGTAATTTCATAGAGTCATTCGGTCTGAATGCTACATGAAGAACATAAGCCAGATGACGGAACGGGAAGACCTAGGATGTAAAAGATCATAACATGAGTGATTCGGCAGATTGGGATTCCTATATATCCGCTCATGTGTACTTCATTCTATGATAAATAGAAGATCCATCTGTATAGATATCATTATCTACATCCAGAAAGCCGTATGCTTTGGAAGAAGCTTGTACAGTTTGGGAAGGGGTTTTGATTGATCAAAAAGAAGAATCTACTTCAACCGATATGCCCTTAGGCACGGCCATACATAACATAGAAATCACACTTGGAAAGGGTGGACAATTAGCTAGAGCAGCGGGTGCTGTAGCGAAACTGATTGCAAAAGAGGGGAAATCGGCCACATTAAAATTACCTTCTGGGGAGGTACGTTTGATATCCAAAAACTGCTCAGCAACAGTCGGACAAGTGGGTAATGTTAGAGTGAACCATAAAAGTTTGGGTAGAGCCGGATCTAAGCGTTGGCTAGGTAAACGTCCTGTAGTAAGAGGAGTTGTTATGAACCCTGTAGACCATCCACATGGGGGTGGTGAAGGAAGGGCCCCAATTGGTAGAAAAAGCCCAACAAATAAATGGGGTTTTCCTGCACTTGGAAGAAGAACTAGAAAAAGGAAGAAATTTAGTAATAATTTGATTATGCGTCGACGTAGTAAATAGGAGAGTAATTGGAATTCGTTTCTTCATCTTTCAAAAAATAGGAGTAATTAACCGTGACACGTTCACTCAAAAAAAAGGCTTTTGTAGCGAATCATTTAGTAAGAAAAATTGAGAAGCTAAATAGAAAAGAGGAAAAAGAAATAATAGTAACTTGGTCCCGGTCATCTACCATTAGCCCCATAATGATTGGTCATACCATTGCTATCCATAATGGAAAAACCCATTTACCTCTTTATATAACAGATAGCATGATAGGACACAAATTGGGAGATTTTGTAGATACTCGAAATTTCCAGGAACACACAAAAAACGATAATAGATCTAGTCGTTAATAATTATACAAAAAAAAGCTTATCCTTAATTACAATTACATTACAACATTACAATTACATTACAATTACATTAGCAAACCTTATGAAAAAAAAAAGAAAGTCATCGACTGAAGTATCTGCTTCTGAAGTATCTGCTTTAGGTCAATATATACCTATGTCTGTTGACAAAGCGCGGAGAGTAATTGATCAGATCCGTGGGTATTCCTATGAACAAACACTTATGATACTCGAACTGATGCCTTATCGAGCATCTTATCCCATTTTGAAATTGATTTATTCCGCAGCAGCAAATGCTAAAGAAAATCAAGGTTTCGAAAAAGAGGATTTAATTGTTTGGAAAGTTGAAGTCAACAAAGGAACTACCAGAAAAAAATTAAAACCTGGAGCGCGAGGACGTAGTTATCTGATAAAAAAACCCACTTGTCATATTACTATCACATTGAAAGATATATCCTACTATAAAGAAATATCTCAAACATTAGCAAAGTATTTACTTAGTGATTTTCGTTTCCAATTTGAAATCTAGTCTAGTGGAGTAATATGGGACAAAAAGTAAATCCACTTGGTTTCAGACTTGGGACAAGACAAAATCATTATTCCATACAAAATCATTATTCTATTTGGTTTGCACAACCAAAAAATTATTTAAAAGGTCTACAAGAAGATAAAAGAATACGGGATTGTATCAAGAATTTGACTAAAAAAAAAAGGAAAACACCTTCGGGTGTCGAGGGTATTTCGCGTATAGAAATTCAAAAAAGCATGAAAGTAATCCAGATCATAATCTATATGGGATTCCCCAAGTTATTAATAGAAAATAAAGCATGCATAACCAAAGAACTACAAATGAATGTACAAAAAGAATTGAATTCTGTGAAGCGAAAGCTCAAGATTACTATTACAAGAATTCGAAACCCTTACACACACCCTAAGATTCTTGCAGAATTTATAGCGGGACAATTACAAAATCGAGTTTCGTTTCGAAAAGCAATGAAAAAGGCTATTGAACTATCGGAAGAGCCTTATACAAAAGGAATTCAAATACAAATTGCAGGACGTATCGACGGAAAAGAAATTGCACGTATCGAATGGATCAGAGAAGGTAGAGTTCCCTTACAAACAATTCGTGCTAAAATAGATTATTGCGCCTATACCGTTCAAACAATATACGGGGTTTTAGGTATAAAAATTTGGATATTTATAGACGGGGATTACTAAGCCTTTACTTGTCTTTCCATTCTGTTCTATTTGATTGATGATGAAAGAAAAAATGAGTTTCTGATTTTTATATGATATTTTTTTCTTTTTTATATGATATATATGATATTCTTTTTCTTTTTTATATGATATTCTTTTTATATGGTTGATCAAACCAAAAATGATCAATTCGAATTCGATTTCTAGAATCTAATTCTCAATTTCTATAAGGTTGAATAAAAAATTGACCCCTTTGTTTTGATAGAATTGCTATGCTTAGTGTGTGACTCGTTGGTTTTTATTAGGATTAAGCTAAAAAACTAACAACCCATAGTCTGAACTAATAACTATACAACTAAAACAACTAAAGATAAAGAACTAATAAGCAACCCAGCGCTTCGAGTTATCTGTATCCAAAAAGCAGTCAAGATATGATATATAGGTCCTATCATTGTAGCAACTGAGCTCGTTTTTTTTGGCATAAACAAAAGAAAAAAATCCCATTCTGAATTGGAAAGTCAAATAGAGAGGGGATGTGGATAAAGAGAAAGATGAGAGAAAGATAGAAAATCTATCAATGATATATGATTCCAATATGTAAGGTCTATGGATCATCTTAAAAAATGTAATAAAGCATCAATATGAATTGAGCTATCATTATATGAATCTGTTCATAGCACAAACAATTAAGAGCCTCGAGCCAATAAAGACTAAGAAGGTTGACTCCAAAACAAATTTCAAAAAGAGCTCCGTTGTAAAATTTAGGCCTAACCATTAATCAAGAAGCGGTGGGAACGATGGAACCTGTGAATATAGAAGATTCATTTGAAACTGAATCTATATAATTTTAATTCATTGGGGGGATGGCGGAATAAACCAGATACCGGCTCATCTCTGATCTATTCTGAGAAGTCATGAACTAACCCTACAACTGAAAGAGATATTGAAAGAGTAAATATTCGCCCGCGACCGTTTTTTTCGAAAGTGGAGGCGATCCAATTGATACGATAAAAGACAAAACAAAATAACTATTTTTAGAACTTCTAAAATTAGAAATTAGAAACATAGAACATATATATTTATTGATTAATGTTTCTTTATTACAAATATGACAAATACGAGTTTGTAATATTTGTAACAAATTAGATGAATCTCAAAAAAATCTTGTCTTGATTAAATACATGTCTCTCTGAATTCGAATTTTACAAAAAATTCATTTCATTATTTGTATTTGATTAGTTGAATTGAATTTTTTCATTCGCGAGGAGCCGGATGAGAAGAAACTCTCATGTCCGGTTCTGTAATAGAGATGGAATTGAAAAAGAACCATCAACTAGAACCCCAAAAGAACCCGATTCCGTAAACAACATAGAGGAAGAATGAAGGGAATGTCTTGTCGAGGTAACCGTATTTGTTTTGGTCGGTATGCTCTTCAAGCACTTGAACCCGCTTGGATCACATCTAGACAAATAGAAGCAGGGCGCCGGGCAATGGGACGAAATGTTCGTCGTGGTGGAAAAGTATGGATACGTATATTTCCAGATAAACCAGTTACAATAAGGTCTGCAGAAACACGTATGGGTTCGGGGAAAGGATCCCCCGAATATTGGGTAGCTGTTGTCAAAGCAGGTCGAATACTTTACGAAATAAGCGGAGTAGCAGAAAAAGTCGCCAGAAAGTCTATCTCACTAGCGGCATCCAAAATGCCTATAAGAACTCAATTTCTTATTTCAGGATAGAAACGTCAAACTAAAACCAATTGATTTTGGGTATAAAAAAACCACCTTTTTTTTGTTTTGGACAAACAATATTTCTTTTTTTTTTTTTTCACCCTTTGTTTGCATTGAAAAAACCAAAACTGATATGATTCAACCTCAGACCCATTTGAATGTAGCAGACAACAGCGGGGCTCGAGAATTGATGTGTATTCGAATCATAGGAGCTAGCAATCGTCGTTATGGACATATTGGTGACATTATTGTTGCTGTGATCAAAAAAGCAATACCAAATATGCCCTTAGAAAGATCAGAAGTGATCAGAGCTGTAATTGTACGTACCCGCAAAGAACTTAAACGCGACAACGGCATGATAATACGATATAATGACAATGCTGCAGTTATTATTGATCAAAAAAGAAATCCGAAAGGAAGTCGAGTTTTTGGTGCAATCGCCCAAGAGTTGAGACAGTTAAACTTTACTAAAATAATTTCATTAGCTCCCGAAATATTATAAACCATGAGAATGAATAGTCGAATATTGCTTTTTAGTAGATTGTGAATCACGTATATGCCTTTCCTTTTTCATTTTTTAAATTCTCAAAAATCAAAGAATAAAAAAACTAACAAAAGCATGTTGATTATATCAAAATTCGGAATCACCGCTAATTTTAGTTCATCATGAGTAGGGACACCTTTGCTGATATAATAACCTCTATACGAAATGCTGACATGAATCGAAAGGGAAGAGTTCGAATAAGATCTACTAAAATCACGGAAACCTTTGTTACAATACTTTTACGAGAAGGTTTTCTCGAAAACGCGAGGAAGCATCAGGAAAGAAACAAATTTTTTTTGGTTTCAACTCTACGACATAGAAGGAAAGGGTCAAAATTTTTGAATTTAAAGCAGGTCAGTCGCGCCGGTCTAGGAATCTATTCTAACTATCAACGACTTCCGAGAATTTTAGGTGGAATGGGAATTGCAATCCTTTCTACTTCTCAAGGTATAATGACAGACCGCGAAGCTCGACTTAAAAGAATTGGAGGAGAAATTTTATGTTATATATGGTAATCCCTCTAATGAATATGCAAATTCGATCCAAAACTTGCCATTTTTCAAAAAAGCGAAAGGAAATTCGAAAGCGAAAGGAAATTCTAATATCTCTCTCCTACATTACTCCATTAGTTGAGATTTTAAATCAAAGGATTTTTGCATGAAAGAAGAAGAAAAAACGGTTCATGAGGGTTTAATTATTGAAGCATTTCCTAATGCTATGTTCCGGGTTCTTTTAGATAATGAGGATCTCATTCTAGCTTATGTTTCGGGAAAGATGCGACGTGGTTTGATACGAGTCCTAGTGGGGGATAGAGTTAAAGTTGAAGTAAGCCGCTATGATTCAACCAGAGGACGTATAATTTATAGACTCCCTGACAAGGATTCAAGCGATTAAGTAGTCTTTCAACTTCCACATCCCAGTCAACTATCAAGAAAGCTATTTTCTTTCAAGAAAAAGATTCCGAATTCAAGTAAGGAATGACAAGTATGAAAAAAGGGGCCTCTGTTCGTAAAATTTGCAATAAATGTCTACTGATTCGTAGGCGGGGACGAGTTAGAGTAATTTGTTCCAACCTGAAACATAAACAACGACAAGGATAATCATTCTACTAAAAAGAACTTTCGAATGGGCTCGATGTAAAAAAAAAATATACAAATAAAGAAAAAAGAAAGGATTTGTTTTGACATGAAATGGATATCTCCATATATTTCGATTTCGGACTCATATTTATGAGATGATAAAATATGGCAAAACGCGTACGAATAGTTAGTTCAATCAGTCATCTTCGTAGAAAATCGCGGCGTAAGAGTCCACGTAAAATACCAAGAGGAGTTATTTATGTTCAAGCCGGCTTTAACAATACCATTGTGACTGTTACAGATGTAAGAGGTCAGGTGGTTTCTTGGGCCTCCGCCGGTACTTGCGGGTTCAAAAGTGCAAAAAGAAGAGGAACACCATTTGCTGGGCAAACCACAGCAGGAAATGCTATTTATAACGTAGGTATGCAACGAGCAGAAGTCAGGATAAAAGGTCCCGGTCTCGGAAGGGATGGAGCATTACGAGCTATTCGTAGAAGTGGTATACGATTCCGTTTCATACGGGATGTAACCCCCATGCCGCATAATGGCTGTAGACCTCCTAAAAAAAGACGTGTGTAGAAATATGCATAGAATGGATTTCAAGAGAAATAAATAATTCAAAAATCTGATCTAGTAACGATAATAACTATGGTTCGAGAGAAAATAAGAGTATCTACTCGGACACTGCAGTGGAAGTGTCTTGAATCAAGAACAGATAAGAAAGGTCTTTCTTATGGCCGCTTTATTCTCTCTCCACTTAGGAAAGGTCAAGCCGACACAA